CTTATTTCATTTATGTGGGAACCTTTGAATTCATTAGATACTGATTCCTTGAAAAAGTGTCTACTCCTATTTCTTACCCATCTTCTTTCATTTCCATCGGAGACCGGTATTTGGTCCAATCAGAAATGATTCTATCATTTCTGTATCCGCAATTCAATATGGATAGATATATCCCACATATCTATATATCTCCCCCGTTCATTTTTCCGCGCCTATTTGGAATACTGGAACGGTCGATATTAATCTTCTTTTTTTTTTTTCATCCTACACTTACTTTACGAATCAAACCAGAAGAATGTTTCATTCTCATCGGAATTGCATCTTTATCTTACCCTTTCTTAGAACCGATCCACTAAAATGGAATTAATGGAATCCTGCTCTGCTATAACCGCTCTCTAATTAGTTAGGATTCTACTCCTTCGAATTTCGAAATAGAAAACCAAATTGGAATACATTTTTTTATTCAAAATATGACATTCGAAATTTGAATAATATTTATTATTAATATAAAGAAATATATAATATAAAGAAATATATAATATATATTTTATTTTATTAAAAACAATGAAAATGAAATTCTATTATCTATTCTAATGAGATAGATTTTGAATGAAATTCATTAGTATTAATGAAAATTATATTTATTTAATAGCTAAGATCCAGGTCGTTTCCCGGATTCCTATCCATTCTTTCTTTTATGCAAGCCCGCTTAGCTCAGAGGTTAGAGCATCGCATTTGTAATGCGATGGTCATCGGTTCGACTCCGATAGCCGGCTTTTTCTCCATTTGTTCGATTTATTTCTTTGATGGATAATCTCTCCCCGATTTAATTGAAAAGATTCCTCCTTTCTCAAAATGTCAGGTCAACGATCTATTATATCACGGTAACTTACAACCATGAATAAAAAACTGATTGGAGCAATTAGATCTCTACAGAACAAATCCTGAAAATCGGCCTTAAGTTCCTATAATATACAAAATAATCATATAAAAAATAATCCGGATATTAATACATCTCATTCTTCTTTGTATTATAGTACTTCAGCAGATTTAGCTTTGTTTATCGTTTAGTTCAGTCTTAATTTCGATTTATTATGTAAAATAAATTTTAATAAAAGGAGTCTTTATGTCTCGCTACCGAGGGCCTCGTTTAAAAAAAATACGCCGTCTGGGGGCTTTACCCGGACTAACTAGTAAAGGAACTAGACCCGGAAGTGATCTTAGAAATCAATTTCGTTCTGGTAAAAGATCCCAATATCGTATTCGTCTTGAAGAAAAACAGAAATTGCGTTTTCATTATGGTCTGACAGAGCGACAATTACTTAGATATGTTCATATCGCCGGAAAAGCCAAAGGATCAACAGGTCAGGTTTTACTACAACTACTTGAAATGCGTTTGGATAACATCCTTTTTCGATTGGGTATGGCTCCTACGATTCCTGGAGCCCGGCAATTAGTTAACCATAGACATATTTTAGTTAATGGTCGTATAGTAGATATACCAAGTTATCGTTGCAAACCCAGAGACATTATTACTACGAAGGATAAGCAAAGATCGAAAGTTCTGATTCAAAATAATATGGATTCATCGACCCGCGAGGAATTGCCAAAACATTTGACTCTTGACTCATTCCAACATAAAGGATTAGTAAATCAAATCATAGATAGTAAATGGGTCGGTTTGAAAATTAATGAGTTGTTAGTTGTGGAATATTATTCCCGCCAGACTTAACCTAACGAGAATAACAATAATTAACAAAGGTTCGGACAATTTTGCGCTCTTTTCTCCAACTCCAAAGTAAGTAGAGCGAAAGGCTTTGATCCCCCTTTTTACCATTCACGTATCACAAATGGATCAGCGGTGCGATTTTCATTCCTTGTTCGTTCTTTCCAGATTTTCCCTACCACAGCAATTAGGAATAGAGAATCTCCATCAAATACTATCAAATAAAGGTCTTACTGTTGGAAAAATGGTATTAATTGTTATTTGATCCATTGTGGTCGGTAACGTTGGTGAATTAGGTGAAAGTACGGAAAGAGAGGGATTCGAACCCTCGGTAAACAAAAGCCTACATAGCAGTTCCAATGCTACGCCTTCAACCACTCGGCCATCTCTCCTACATAATCTTATTCTTATTATTATGATCTATAACATAAAGCGAGTGAATACCGAGTCGTTGATTTCATATTATTGCAGTACAAGTACGACTGATCAATTATAGAACACTTTTCTTCTAATAAATAATAAAAGTCTTTATTTGAGGCTCGAGAAATGAAAAAACACATTTTTTCTTGTTAAAAACAAAAATGAAAAAAAAAAAAAAAGATGAATAGATATTCATCGATCCAATCTTATTGGGATATTTAGATCGGATTAAACCAATGACTTGTAATGAATCAATTGATGGATCCATCTTTTATACTATGGTTATATAGGAATTCCAAAATTGCCTTTGAATTTCATTCCGATTTCTCAATGAAAAAACTCCTCTCATGGCCT